ATTTATAATAATTTTGAATTTATTATAAAATAATATGAATATAATTTAGTTTATATTATAATAATTGAATTTAGTTATATATATATGTATATATATATATATATATAAATTTATTATTTAATATAAAAATTTAATTAAAATTTATAAATTATATTTAAAATCATATAAACATTATGTATGATTTTAAATATAATTTATGAATTTTCATTATAAATTTATAAATATAATATATATATATATATATAATTATATATTTAATTTATTAATAAATATTATATATATATATATATATATTATAATTTAACTTTCTAATTAAATATTAAAAATTAATATAAATAATAATTTCATGTAAATAATTTATATTTAATATATAATATCTATACCATACATATCATATATATTAAATATAGATTTTTAATTTATGAACTTATAATTATTTATATAAATTAAATTACTTTTTATTAAATAAATATTTAATAAAAATTTTAAATATTTAACTCATTATAAATTTATATATATATATATATATAAAAAAAAAAAAAAAAAAAAAAAAATTATGATAATAATATAGAAATAATTTATATTACAAGCTAATATTTATGTTATTTAAATAAATTTATTTAAATAATATAAATATTAATTTTTTTTATAAATTAATATTTATTATTTAAATAAATATTAATTTATATTATAATCTAATATTTATGTTATTTAAATAAATTATTAAAGTTAAATTTGTTAATTAATGTAAATATATTTATTTTTTAAATTAGGGGATTTGAATAATATAAATATATTTTTTAATTTAATTTTAATGGTTTAATTACTTATATTAATTTATTTAAATTAATTTATATATATATATATATATAATTTATTTTACTTATTAATTATATATTTATTTATAAATTAATATAAATTATTATTTATTAAATTATTATTAATAAAGTTTTATTTTAGCTTAATAAATTTATTATTAATTTATATTATATGTAAATTTTTGTGTGAATTTTTATTTATTTAAAAAGTAAATATTTTTGTTTATTTACAGTAATTAATATTATAAATTAAAGAAATTTAGAAATAGAAATATTAATTAATATTAACTTAATTTGTGCCAGCAGTTGCGGTTATACAAATAATGTAAATAAATTTTATTAATTAAAGTTAAATTGTTTTATTATAAATATAATATAAATTATTAGGTGAAATTTTAATTTATTAATTTTTATATTAAAATTTATTGAAACTTGAAAATTTTAATTAAAAACTAGGATTAGATACCCTATTATTTAAAATGAAACTTAAATTATTTGAGTAGTAATAGATATAATCTTGAAACTTAAAAAATTTGGCGGTATTTTAGTCTATTCAGAGGAACTTGTTATGTAATCGATAATCCACGATGTACCTTACTTAAATTTGTTAATCAATTTATATACCGTTGTTATTAGAATATTTTATAAGAATAATAATTTTCTATAATTTTTATTAAAATTAATATCAAATCAAGGTGTAGTTTATATTTAAGAATTAATGAGTTACAATAAAATTTATTTATGTGAATTTAAATATGAAAAATTTAATGAAATTGGATTTGATTGTAAAATTATAAAGATAAATAATTTGATTTTAGCTCTAAAATATGTACATATCGCCCGTCGCTCTTATTATTAAAGTAAGATAAGTCGTAACATAGTAGATGTACTGGAAAGTGTATCTGGAATCAATTTAAAGCTTAATTAGTAAAGTATTTCATTTACATTGAAAAGATTTTTGTGCAAATCAATATAAATTGATTAATATTTATTTATTAAATTATTTTATTTTTTGTTTTAAATTATTAAAAATAATTATATAATGTTAATGTTTTAGTATATTTTATAAAATAAATAAAATTTAATTATAGTTTATTAGTATTGTGAAATAAAATTGAAATATAATGAAAAATTTTTATTTTAAAAGAAAATTTAATTTATTGTATCTTGTGTATCAGAGTATATTAAATAATAAATAATTAAAATTATTTTTCTCGATTTTAAAAGATTTAATAAATTAATAAATATAATGTAATAAAATTATTTTTAATAATTTATTGGAAATGAAATGTTATTCGTTTTTAAAGGTATCTAGTTTTTTAAGAAATAAATTTAATTTAAAGGTTTAAAATTTATTTATTTAATTTATTATTAATTAAATAATTTTTAAAATTTAATATTTTATGGGATAAGCTATAGAATAAATTTTTATAAATAATAAATATTTATTTAATATATTATATGGTTAGAATTATCAATTTATATAAAGTTTGTTATAAATTAGTTTTTATATTATATTATTTATTATATTTTAAATTTTTATTAAAATATTTATTTAAATATTAAAAATAAATTAATAATGATATAATTAGTATATTTTATTTTGTATAATTAAATTTATAAATGTTAAGTTTTAATAAAGAATTCGGCAAAAATAATATTCGCCTGTTTAACAAAAACATGTCTTTTAGAAATTAATTTAAAGTCTAGCCTGCCCACTGATTTTTTTAAATGGCCGCAGTATATTAACTGTGCAAAGGTAGCATAATCATTAGTCTTTTAATTGAAGGCTGGAATGAATGGTTGGACGAAATATTAACTGTTTCATTTAAATTTATAATAAAATTTTATTTTTTAGTTAAAAAGCTAAAATGTATTTAAAAGACGAGAAGACCCTATAAATCTTTATATAAATATTATTTTATATTTTTTAAATATATTTTATTAAAATAATAAATTTATATTTTATTGGGGTGATATTAAAATTTAAATAACTTTTATTGAAAGTATCATTGATATATGAATAATTGATCCATTTTTAATGATTAAAAAATTAAGTTACTTTAGGGATAACAGCGTAATTTTTTTGGAGAGTTCATATTGATAAAAAAGATTGCGACCTCGATGTTGGATTAAGATATAGTTTTAGGTGTAGCCGTTTAAAATTTAAGTCTGTTCGACTTTTTAAATCTTACATGATCTGAGTTCAGACCGGCGTAAGCCAGGTTGGTTTCTATCTTTAATAAATTAATATATTTTAGTACGAAAGGATTAAATATATAAATAATTTATTTTTAATTTAAGAATATAATTAATATTTAACTATTTTGGCAGAATAATGTAATAAATTTAGAATTTATAAATGTAATTTATATTACAAATAGTACTTGTTTTATATAGAATTAGTTTTGTTTTTAATTATGAGTTTAATATTGATTATTTGTGTTTTAGTAAGTGTAGCTTTTTTAACTTTATTAGAACGTAAAGTGTTAGGTTATATTCAAATTCGTAAAGGTCCTAATAAAGTAGGTTTGATAGGTATTCCTCAACCTTTTTGTGATGCAATTAAATTATTTACTAAGGAACAAACTTATCCATTATTATCAAATTATATTTCATATTATTTTTCTCCAATTTTTTCTTTATTTTTATCTTTATTATTATGAATGAGAATACCATTTTTTATTAAATTATTTTCTTTTAATTTAGGATTATTATTTTTTTTATGTTGTACAAGATTGGGTGTTTATACAGTTATAATTGCTGGTTGATCATCAAATTCTAATTATGCTTTGTTAGGTGGTTTACGATCTGTAGCACAAACTATTTCTTATGAAGTTAGATTAGCTTTAGTTTTATTATCATTTGTTTTTTTAATTAATAATTATAATATAATTAATTTTTATTATTATCAAATTTATTTATGATTTTTTATTTTATTATATCCATTAGCTTTTATTTGATTAATTATTTCATTAGCTGAGACTAATCGTACACCTTTTGATTTTGCAGAAGGTGAATCAGAATTAGTTTCAGGATTTAATGTAGAATATAGAAGAGGAGGTTTTGCATTAATTTTTTTATCTGAATATGCAAGAATTTTATTTATAAGAATATTATTTTCTTTAGTTTTTTTAGGAGGAGATGTGATTAGTTTTTTTTTTTTTTTTAAATTGATATTTATTTCTTTTGTTTTTATTTGAGTTCGTGGTACTTTACCTCGATTTCGTTATGATAAATTAATATATTTAGCTTGAAAGAGTTTTTTACCTTTTTCTTTAAATTATTTATTGTTTTTTGTTGGATTAAAAATTTATTTATTATATTTATTTTAGTTAATTATTTTTAGTATAAAGTTAATAGAAAATTTTAATTTCTATATTATGTTTTCAAAACATATGCTTAAATTCAAGCTCATTAACTAAAAATTTTAATTTAATAAGTTATCTCATCATTTAGAAATTAATGGATTAATTATATAATATATAAAATATAATACAGTTAAAATTTGTCCGATAATGATATATGGATCTTCTACTGGACGTGCTCCAATTCATGTTAATAATATAACAATAATTAATATTAATCAGAATAAAATTTGATTAATAGGATAAAATGTAGTTCCTTGGAATTTTCTTAATCTATAAAATGGTATAATTATTAAAATTGTAATTGATATAACTAGTGCAATTACTCCTCCTAATTTATTTGGAATTGAACGTAGAATTGCGTATGCAAATAAAAAATATCATTCTGGTTGAATATGAAGAGGAGTAACTAGTGGATTAGCTGGGATAAAATTATCTGGATCTCCTAATATATATGGATTTCATAATGTTAATATTGTTAATAATATTATTATAATAATAAATCCAATAATGTCTTTGTAACTAAAATATGGGTGAAATGGAATTTTATCTATATTTGAATTTAATCCTATAGGATTATTAGATCCTGTTTGATGTAGAAATAATAGATGAATTATTACTATTGCTAGTACAATAAATGGTAAAATAAAATGGAATGTAAAAAATCGTGTTAATGTAGCATTATCTACAGCGAATCCTCCTCAAATTCATTGAACTAAATTTGTTCCTAAATATGGAATTGCAGATAATAAATTAGTAATTACTGTAGCTCCTCAAAAAGATATTTGTCCTCATGGTAATACATATCCTATAAAGGCAGTTGCTATAACTAAAAATAAAATAATTGTACCTGATAATCATGTTAATTTAAATATATATGATCCATAGTATATTCCTCGACCTACATGTAAATAAATACAAATAAAGAAAAAAGATGCACCATTAGCATGTAGGGTTCGTAATAATCAACCATAATTTACATTTCGGCAAATATGATTTACTCTATCAAATGCTATATTAATATCTGCTGTATAATGTATAGCTAAAAATAGTCCTGTAATAATTTGAATTGTTAAACAAATTCCTAATAATGATCCAAAATTTCATCATGTGGAAATATTGATAGGAGATGGAAGATCTACTAATGCATTATTAGCAATTTTTAATATTGGATGGTTAATTCGTATAGGTTTGTTCATTAGTTTAATGATCGTAATGGACCATAAAATAATTTAGTAATTTTTACTGTTGCAATTAATGTAATTAATAAATATATAATGAGTATAATAGTAATTATATTAGTTGGATAATTATATAGTTTATTTAAATTTAATGTATTTTCTTTAATAAATGAATTAATTTCTGTAATAGTAATTATTTCATTATTTGATGAATTAAAGATTAATATTATTTTATCTGTTATAATTAAATAAATTAATGTAGTTATTAATAATATAATTGTTGTTAATGTTATTTTTGTTGATAAAGAAAATATTTCATTTGAAGCTAGAGATGTTACATAAATAAATAAAATTAATATTCCTCCTACAAAAATTAGAAATAGAATATATGAAAATCAAAATCTTTTTGTTATTAATCCTGTTATTAGGCAAATTAATACAGTTTGAATTAATAATATTAATCCTATTCTAAGGGGGTGATTTATTTGTATAAAAATAAAACTGAAAGTTAATGTTATTCTATATAATATTAGTTGTATAATATCAAGAAATAGTTTAATTAAAATATTAATTTTGGAGATTAATGATAAAGGTATATCTTTTTTCTTGATGTTTTAAAAGAATAATTTCTTAATTTTGATTTACAAGACCAATGTTTTTATTAAACTATTAAAACTAATGATAATATTAATTAGTTGAGGATTACCTTTTTTAATGATAATGATAGGTATTTTTATTTTTATTTCTAATCGTAAGCATTTATTATCTATATTATTAAGTTTAGAATATATTGTATTGTCTTTGTTTTATATATTATTTATGTATTTAAATATAATAAATTATGAAGGATATTTTAGTATAGTTTTTATAACTTTTAGTGTATGTGAAGGTGTTTTAGGATTATCAATTTTAGTTTCAATAATTCGTATATATGGAAATGATTATTTTCAATCTTTTAGAATTTTACAATGTTAAAAATTTTATTTGCATTAATTTTTTTGAGTCCGTTTTGTTTTATAAAAAATATATTTTGAATGGTTCAAAATATATTTTTTATAATTATATTTTTTTTAATTTTAATAAATTTTGTTTTTAGATATTGAATAAGAATTAGTTATTTTTTAGGTATAGATTTACTTTCTTATGGTATAGTTTTACTTAGTTTTTGAATTTGTTCGTTAATATTATTAGCTAGTGATTCAGTTAATAAATTTAATAATTATAATAAATTATTTTTATTAAATATTTTGTTGTTGTTGTTATTATTATTATTAACTTTTATAAGAATTAATTTATTTATATTTTATTTATTTTTTGAAGGTAGATTAATTCCTACTTTGTTTTTAGTATTAGGATGAGGATATCAACCTGAGCGATTACAGGCTGGTATATATTTGTTATTTTATACATTATTAGTTTCTTTACCTATATTAATTACTATTTTTTATTTATATAATAATTTAAATACAATAAATTTTTATTTATTGAATAATTATAATTTTGATTATTTTATTTTATATTTATCATTAATTAGATCATTTTTAGTAAAAATACCTATATTTTTAGTTCATTTATGGTTACCAAAAGCTCATGTAGAAGCTCCTGTTTCTGGGTCAATAATTTTAGCTGGTATTATATTAAAATTAGGTGGGTATGGATTATTACGAGTTTTTTTTTTTTTGCAATTAGTAGGAATTAATTATAATTTTATTTTTGTTAGTATTAGATTAGTAGGTGGTGTTTTAGTTAGTTTAATTTGTTTATGTCAAACTGATTTAAAGGCTTTAATTGCTTATTCTTCAGTTGCTCATATAGGTATTGTTTTAAGAGGATTAATAACAATAACTTATTGAGGTATTTGCGGTTCTTATACTTTAATAATTGCTCATGGGTTATGTTCATCTGGTTTATTTTGTTTAGCTAATATTACATATGAACGATTAGGAAGACGAAGATTATTAATTAATAAAGGGTTATTAAATTTTATACCTTCTATAACTTTATGATGATTTTTATTATGTTCTTCAAATATGGCTGCTCCTCCCACATTAAATTTGTTAGGAGAAATTAGATTATTAAATAGAATTGTAATGTGATCTTGATTGACTATAATTACATTAATTTTTTTATCTTTTTTTAGTGCTGCTTATACTTTATATTTATATGCTTATAGACAGCATGGTAAGGTATATTCAGGAAGTTATTCATTTAGAATAGGATTTAATCGAGAATATTTGTTATTGTTTTTACATTGATTTCCTTTAAATTTATTAGTATTAAAATCTGAAATAAGTTTATTGTGATTATAATTTAAATAGTTTATTTAAAATATTGATTTGTGGTGTCGATGATATGAATTTATTCATTTTAAATTGTGAAATATTTATCAATTTGTTTAATTAGTTTTATATTATTATTATTTATTAGAATTAATTTATTTATTTTTTCTATTTATTTTATTTTGAATGAATTGATTTTTTTTTTTGAATGGGAAGTTGTTTCTTTAAATTCTATAAGTATTGTTATAACTTTTTTATTTGATTGAATAAGTTTATTATTTATATCATTTGTTTTATTGATTTCTTCTTTAGTTATTTATTATAGTAAAGAATATATAATAGGTGATTTATATATTAATCGATTTATTTTATTAGTATTAATATTTGTTATATCTATGATGTTATTAATTATTAGTCCTAATTTAATTAGTATTTTGTTAGGTTGAGATGGATTAGGTTTAGTATCTTATTGTTTAGTTATTTATTTTAATAATGTAAAATCTTATAATGCTGGTATATTGACTGCTTTAATGAATCGTGTTGGGGATGTAGCTTTATTATTGGCTATTGCTTGAATATTGAATTATGGAAGATGAAATTATTATTATTATTTGGAATTTATGAAAAATGATAATAGTATACTATTAATTGGGATATTAGTTATATTAGCTGCTATAACTAAAAGAGCTCAAATTCCATTTTCATCTTGATTACCTGCAGCTATAGCTGCTCCAACTCCTGTTTCTGCTTTAGTTCATTCATCTACTTTAGTTACTGCAGGTATTTATTTATTAATTCGATTTAATTTTTTATTAATTGATACTGTTATATCTCAGGTTTTATTATTAATTTCTGGATTAACTATATTTATGTCAGGATTAGGGGCTAATTTTGAATTTGATTTGAAAAAAATTATTGCTTTATCTACATTGAGACAATTAGGTTTAATGATAATAATTTTATCTATAGGATTTTATAAATTAGCATTTTTTCATTTATTAACTCATGCTTTATTTAAGGCTTTATTATTTATATGTGCTGGAGCTATTATTCATAATATAAATAATTTTCAAGATTTGCGTTTAATAGGAGGATTAAGTTTATATATACCTTTAACTTCTTCTTGTTTTAATGTAGCTAATTTAGCTTTATGTGGTATACCTTTTTTGGCTGGATTTTATTCAAAGGATTTAATTTTAGAAATTGCTTCTTTAAGTATATTGAATATATTTATTTATTTTTTATTTTTTTTTTCTACAGGATTAACAGTTTGTTATTCTTTACGATTAGTATATTATTCTATGACAGGAGATTTAAATTGTATATCTTTAAATGTTTTGAATGATGAGGGTTGAGTGATATTAAAAGGTATATTAGGTTTGATATTTATAAGAATTATTGGTGGTAGAATATTAAGTTGATTAATTTTTTTGACTCCATATATAATTTGTTTACCATATTATTTAAAATTTATAACTTTATTTGTGTGTTTATTAGGAGGTTTATTTGGTTATTTAGTTTCAAATATTTCATTATTTTTTTTTAATAAATCATTAAATTATTATTTATTTAGTTTATTTGTTGGATCTATATGATTTATACCTTATATTTCTACTTATGGGATTATTAGTTATTCTTTAAATATTGGTATTAATACTTTAAAGAATTTTGATCAAGGTTGATCAGAATTTATTGGAAGACAGAATTTATATAAACAATTAGTTAATTTTTCTCAATTTAATAATATAATACAAAATAATAATTTAAAGGTTTATTTAATATTATTTGTTTTATGAATTATTATTTTAGTAATATTTTTAATTTTTTTATATTTAAATAGCTTATATTTTAGAGTATAACATTGAAGATGTTAGGGAGGTTAATTAAATCTTTAAATATATTACGTAATTATATTTAGTAATTTATAAAAAAAATATTTTATTTTTACAATGAAAATGTAATGTTTTTATTAAACTATATAAATTAGAAATATAAATGGAATTTAACCATTAAAATAAAAAGTTAGCAGCTTTTATTTGAATATCATATTTCTTTAATTGGAATATATTAATTCAATTTTATCATTAACAGTGATATACCTCTTTTTGGTTTCAATTAATTTTAAGAATAAGGGTAGTTATTACCTAATATTAGGTCGAAACTAATTGCAATAAATCGCTTCATATTCAAGGTAAATTGATATTCAATAATTTTTGAATGCAAATCAAATGTTATTATAATTTTAACTATAACCCTATTTAGTTTGATCAATTTAATATACCTTGATTTCATTCATGATAAAGTCCTAATAATAAAATTAAAATAAAAATAATTGATGTTATTGATCATATAAATAAATTTGAATAATTAATAATTATGATTATTGGTAAAATTAGTGCAATTTCTACATCAAAAATTAAAAAAATGATTGTGATTAAAAAAAATTTTAATGAAAATGGTAATCGAGATGATGATATAGGATCAAATCCACATTCAAATGGAGAATTTTTTTCTCGATCATTATATCTTTTTTTTGATAAAATAGTAGCTAATAATATAACTACAATTGATAAAGTAATGATAATTAATGATATAGTAATTATAGAAAAAATTATTTATACTATTATATAAATAGACCTTATGATTGGAAGTCATATATACTTTTATACTATATAAATTATTATTGTTATTATTTTATCTTCCTCATCAATAAATTGATACATATAAAAATAATCAAACAACATCAACAAAATGTCAATATCATGCAGCTGCTTCAAATCCAAAATGATGATTTTTTGAGAAATGGTTTTTTAAATGACGAATTAAGCAAATTAATAAAAATGTAGTTCCAATTAATACGTGAAGTCCATGGAATCCAGTAGCTATAAAAAATGTTGATCCATATACAGCATCAGCAATTGTAAATGGAGATTCTATATATTCATATGATTGTAATATAGTGAAATAAATTCCTAATAGTACTGTAAAAAATAAACTTTGAGTGGTTTGTGAATGATTTCTTATTATTAAACTATGATGCGCTCATGTTACAGTAATTCCTGATGATAATAAGATAGTTGTATTTAATAAAGGAATTTGAAATGGGTTAAATGGTGAAATTCCTATTGGAGGTCAGATTGATCCTAATTCAATAGTTGGTGATAAACTTCTATGAAAAAATGCTCAAAAAAATGATGAAAAAAATAAAATTTCTGATAAAATAAATAAAATTATTCCTCAACGTAGTCCTGTAGTTACTGAATAAGTATGTAATCCTTGAAATGTACTTTCTCGAGATACATCTCGTCATCATTGGTATACTGTTAAAATTGTAATAATTGTTCCAATTAAAATTAATGATATATTATATTGATGGAATCATTTTACTAATCCAGATACTAATGTTATAGTTCCAATAGCTCTTGTTAAAGGTCATGGTCTATAATCAACTAAATGGAATGGATGATTTGAGTGTGTTGACATTAAATTACTTCTCTAGAATAAAGAGTACTTAATACAGCAAATACATATGATTGAATAATTGCAACTGCTGATTCTAAAATTAATAATAAAATTTGTACGATTAGTAATAATGTAATTATTATTGTTGTTAATGAAGGTCCAGTATTTCCTAATAAAGTTATAAGTAAATGTCCAGCAATTATATTAGCAGTTAGTCGAACAGCTAGTGTACCTGGACGAATAATATTTCTAATTGTTTCAATACATACTATAAATGGTATTAAAATTGTTGGAGTTCCTTGTGGTACTAAATGAGTGAATATGTGTTGGGTGTTATTTAATCATCCATAAATTATAAAAGTTAATCATAATGGTAAAGCTAATATTAATGTTAGTGTTAAATGACTTGTTCTAGTAAAAATATAAGGGAATAATCCTATGAAATTATTAAATAAAATTAATGAGAATAATGAGATAAAAATTAATGTTGTTCCTTTTTGATTTGGATTATTTAATAATGTTTTAAATTCTTTATGTAATGTTAATAATAAATTATTTCATATAATGTGATGTCGTGAAGGTATTAATCAATATATAGAAGGAATAATTAAAAGTCCTGTGAAAGTTCTTAATCAGTTTAATGATAAATTAAAAATTCTTGAAGATGGGTCAAATACGGAAAATAGATTAGTTATCATTTTCAATTTATAGAATTTATATTAATTTTATATTTTTTGGTTTTATTTATTGAAGGTATATAAATAAAATAATTTATTATATTAAATAAAATGAAAATTATAAAAAATAATAAAAATAGACTTAATCAGTTAATAGGAGCTATTTGAGGAATTAAAAAATATTATTATTATAATAATTTTAGTTTGACATACTAATGTTATATATTTAACTAATTTTTTCATTAAAAGTAATTGCTAGATTACTATAACATGGTTTAAGAGACCAGTACTTGCTTTCAGTCATTTAATGTTAGTTTATATTATGAATTCATTTAATAAAATAATTTATTGGAATTCTTTCAATAACAATTGGTATAAAACTATGATTTGCTCCACAGATTTCTGAGCATTGACCAAAAAATAATCCTGGTCGATTAATAAGAAAATTAGTTTGATTTAATCGACCAGGAGTTCCATCAATTTTAACTCCTAATGCTGGAATTGTTCATGAATGAAGTACATCAGCTGCAGTAACTAAAATTCGAATTTGTGAATTTATAGGTAATACAATTCGATTATCTACATCTAATAAGCGAAATCTATTATTATTTAATTCATTAGATGGAATTATATATGAGTCAAATTCAATATTTAAAAAATCTGAATATTCATATGATCAATATCATTGATGGCCAATTGATTTTAAAGTAATTATTGGTTCATTAATTTCATCTAATAAATAAAGTAATCGTAATGATGGGAATGCAATAAATAATAAAATAAATGTTGGTAAAATTGTTCAGATTACTTCAATTGTTTGTCCATGTAATAAATATCGATTATTAAAATTATTAAAAAATAATATAAATATTATATATCCTACTATTATAGTAATTATAGATAGAATTATTAATGTGTGATCATGAAAGAATGTTAATTGTTCTATTAATGGTGATGCTCTATTTTGTAAATTTAGATTTGATCATGTTGACATTTATTATTCTAATAAAAGTAAAATACTTTATATATAGAGTTTAAATCTATTGCACTAATCTGCCATATTAGAAATTAGTTGAAAGTAAAGGTAATTCTGAATAACTATGTTCTGCTGGTGGAATATTTTGATATCATTCGATAGATGAATTTAATTGTATAGGATAAATTACATGTCGTTGTTTAATTATTCTTTTTCAAATAATAATTATGAAAAAAATAATTCCTACTAATGAAATAGTTGATCCAATAGTAGAGATTACATTTCATGTAGTATAAGTATCAGGATAATCAGAGTATCGTCGTGGTATACCAGCTAATCCTAAGAAATGTTGTGGGAAGAATGTTAAATTTACTCCAATAAATATAATAATAAATTGTCTTTTTAATCATTTATTATTTAATGTTAGTCCTGTAAATAATGAATATCAATGAATAAATCCAGCTATAATAGCAAATACAGCGCCTATTGATAGTACATAGTGAAAATGAGCTACAACATAATATGTATCATGTAAAATAATATCAATAGATGAATTTGCTAATACTACTCCTGTTAATCCTCCTACAGTAAATAAAAATACGAATCCTAGAGCTCATAAAATAGATGGTGAATAATTTACTTGAGTTCCATGTAAAGTTGCTAATCAACTAAAAATTTTAATTCCAGTAGGGATAGCAATAATCATTGTTGCTGAAGTAAAATAAGCTCGTGTATCAACATCTATTCCTACAGTAAATATGTGATGTGCTCATACAATAAATCCTAATAAACCAATAGCTAATATAGCATAGATTATTCCTAATGATCCAAATGTTTCTTTTTTACCAGCTTCTTGACTAATAATATGTGAAATTATTCCAAATCCTGGTAAAATTAAAATATAAACTTCTGGGTGACCAAAAAATCAGAATAAATGTTGATATAAAATTGGATCTCCTCCTCCTGCTGGATCAAAAAATGAAGTATTTATATTTCGATCAGTTAATAATATTGTAATAGCTCCTGCTAGTACTGGTAATGATAGAAGTAGTAATAATGCGGTAATTACTACAGATCATACAAATAAAGGTATTCGGTCATAAGTAATTCCAATTGATCGTATATTAATTACTGTAGTAATAAAATTTACTGCACCTAGAATGGATGATATACCAGCTAGATGAAGTGAGAAAATTGCTAAATCAACAGAAGCTCCTCTATGTGCAATGTTTGTTGATAAAGGTGGATAAACAGTTCATCCTGTTCCAGCTCCATTTTCTACTATACTTCTTACTAGTAGTAATGTTAATGATGGAGGTAGTAATCAGAAACTTAAATTATTTATACGTGGAAATGCTATATCAGGTGCTCCTAATATTAGTGGTACTAATCAATTTCCAAATCCTCCAATTATAATTGGTATAACTATAAAAAAAATTATTACAAAAGCATGTGCTGTTACAATTACATTATAAATTTGGTCATCTCCAATTAATGCTCCTGGGTGTCCTAATTCTGCTCGAATTAAAATTCTTAATGATGTACCTACTATACCAGCCCATGTTCCAAATAAAAAATATAATGTTCCAATATCTTTATGATTTGTTGAAAATAATCATTGTTGCGATTAAATGGCTGAAGTTTAGGCGATAGACTGTAAATCTATTTATAAGAATTATTCTTTTTAATCATTAAAAATTTTTGAAGCTTTATAGTCAATAATGATATTAGACTGCAATTCTAAAGGAATAATTAAAATTATTAAGGCTTAAAAGATTATTCTTATATTTATAGCTTTGAAGGCTATTAGTTTATTTAACTTAAAGTCTTAAATTAAATAATAAATAAGTCTAATAATAAATATTCCAAAAGTAGAAATGAAAGATATTAATAAATAAATATTTATTGATAAGTTGTTTCAATTTATATTAAAAATTCAATTATTTTCAAAATAATTTAATATAAAAGTTGTGTAACATAATCGTAAATAAAAATATAAAGTTAATAGTGTTATAATAATTATTATAGTTAATATAAATAATTGATTATTAATAGATAAATATTGAATAGTTAATCATTTAGGGATAAATCCTAAAAATGGAGGTAATCCTCCTAATGATAATAAATTTAATATTAATATAAATTTTAAATTTTTATTAAAAAAAAATAATATAAATAATTGATTAATATGGAATAATTTAAATATATTGAATAAAAAAATTAAATTAAAAGATAAGAATGTATAGAATATAAAATATGTTATTCATAATGATTCATTTGAATATATTCTTATTAATATTCATCCTAAATGATTAATTGATGAAAATGTTATTAATTTTCGTAATGAAGTTTGATTTAATCCTCCTAATGCTCCAATTATAATTGATAAAAAAATTGATCATAATATTATAAATTTAATATTTAAATATGAAATTAATATTAATGGTGCAATTTTTTGTCAAGTTATTATAATTAATGAGTTTATTCAATTTAGTCCTTCTATTACAGTTGGAAATCAAAAATGAAAAGGAGCTGCTCCAGTTTTTATTAATAAAGATGATATTATTATTATTTCTATAAAATTATTTATTTGAATTATTGAATTAGTTTTATATATTAATAAAATAATAGAAAATAATAAAATAGAAGAAGCTAAAGTTTGGGTTAAGAAATATTTTAATGAAGCTTCATTAGATATTAAATTATTATCTCTTATTAGGGGAATAAATGATAATAAATTAATTTCTAATCCTATTCATGCTCTTAATCACGAATTTGATGAAATTGTAATTATTGTTCTTAATATTAAAATAAAAATAAATATAATTTTTGATGAATTATTAAAAATTAAAAAGAAAAGGATTAAAACCTTTATAATTGGGGTATGAGCCCAATAGCTTGTTTAGCTTATCTTTTTATATTTTAGTGTATGATGCACAAGAGTTTTTGATACTTTTAGAAATAGTTTAATTCTATTAAATATAAATTATTTATATAATGAATATAATATTAATTATATGATTTACTCTATCAAAGTAATCCTTTTATCAGGCAATTCATT